GCTTTTAATGGAAAAAAGCCTTCCACTGGTTTTAGGGGCCAGATTATCCCGGTGCAAGTCCGAGTAAAAGCTGTTTTGATAGCTTAATATAAAGCCCCGACCTTGTAAGCCGGAGATTGTAGCTTAAACTCTACTCAAAACTTCAGAACAAAAGGAGTTAAACCTCTACTACTGGCCCCCAAAGCCAACATTCTCATTAAATTATATCCTGCTCTTATAGCTTAAACCCAAAGTATAGCGCTGAAAACGCTAAGATGAGCCCTAAAAAGCTCTGAGGGCAAAAGGGTTTGGTCCTGGCCCTCCCATCAGTTTTTTCTCAAATTATACATGCAAGTCTCAGCACCCCCGTGAGGACACCCTTATCCCCTTACCCAGGCTAAGGAGCTGGTATCAGGCACAACATCTGCCCACAACACCTAGTCTTACCACACCCCCAAGGGTATTCAGCAGTAATAAATATTGTTTATAAGCGACAGCTTGACTCAGTTAGAGAGAATAGAGCCGGCCAACTCGGTGCCAGCCGCCGCGGCTAAACCGCACGGGCTCAAATTGATGACAATCGGCGTTAAGCTTGATTAACGTCCTCTCCTAATTAGAATGAAATCCACACTTAGCTGTGAAAAGCTTGATGTGAGAGAAGATCAAAAACGAAAGTTATTCTAATCAACTACTTGAATACACGACAGCTAGGAAACAAACTGGGATCAGATACCCCACTATGCCTAACCGTAAAATATTAACTCACACCCACCAACGCCCGGGTACTACGAGCCCCAGCTTAAAACCCAAAGGACTTGACGGTGTCCCACCCACCTAGAGGAGCCTGTTCTATAATCGATGATCCCCGCTAAACCCAACCCCCCCCTTGCAATCAGCCTGTATACCTCCGTCGTAAGCTTACCATATGAATGTTCTCAGTAAGTCTAATGGCTATAAAACCTTTTTGCTTCAGGTCAAGGTGCAGCTCATGGGGTGGTAGGCAATTGGCTGCAATTTCTAATTTTAAACAATCGAAACACTTTATGAAACTCAGTTATGAAGGCGGATTTAGTAGTAAAAAGAAAGTAGCGTGTTCTTTTTAACTAGGCCCTGGGACGTGTACACACCGCCCGTCGCCCTCTTCAATAGTTACATAAATAGATTTATAACCACTCACTACGCCTTAGAAGAGGTAAGTCGTAACATGGTAAGTGTACCGGAAGGTGTACTTGGAATAACAAAATGTAGCTTAACTTAAAGCCCCTCGCTTACACCGAGAAAATGTCTGTGAAACCCAAACCATTTTGAGCCCTAAATCAAGCCTATAAGCCCATTCTATATATCACTATATTTATTAATTATAAAACAAAACATTTTTATATTCCAGTAGAGGCGATCAAAAAACTTATAAGCGCTTTATATAATGTACCGCAAGGGAAAGATGAAATAGATTTGAAATAGACCTAAAGCACAGTATAGCAGAGATTACACCTCGTACCTTTTGCATCATGGTTTAGCCAGTCATTATCAAGCAAAGCGAAACATTAGTTTGACCTCCCGAAACTAAGCGAGCTACTTCAGAACAACTTTATGGAGTTAACCCGTCTCTGTCGCAAAAGAGTGGGAAGATTTTTAAGTAGAGGTGAAAAGCCTACCGAGCTTAGAGATAGCTGGTTATTCAGGAAAAGAATTTTAGTTCTACCTTAAGTTTTTTTATGTTTTTTAACAATTTACTAAACTTAAGAGCTATTCAAATAAGGCACAGCTTATTTGAAAAAGGGGACAACCTACAACAAAGGGTAAAATATTATTATTTCTCACTAAGTGGGCCTAAAAGCAGCCACCTTTAAAAAAGCGTTAAAGCTATACTCCTTAATATTATACAATACCTTAATATATTTTAAACCCTTCATCTGTACTGAATGATCCCATATTCTTATGGGAGCCACTATGCTAAAACTAGTAACAAGAAATTGAGTTTCTCCAAAATGCAAGCATAAACCAACACGGACTCACCGTTGGTAATTAACGTAAATGAACCTACTATAGTAACATAGCTAGAAAAATCTATTACCCCCCCCACGTTAATCTTACACAAGAGCATTACCGGAAAGATTAAAAGAAAGAGAAGGAACTCGGCAAATCTTAACCCCGCCTGTTTACCAAAAACATCGCCTCTCGATAAATTATAAAGAGGTCCAGCCTGCCTAGTGACATAGTTAAACGGCCGCGGTATTCTGACCGTGCGAAGGTAGCATAATCACTTGTTCTTTAAATAGGGACTAGTATCAACGGCATCACGAGGGTTATACTGTCTCCTCTCTCCAATCAGTGAAACTGATCTCCCCGTGAAGAAGCGGGGATAATCCTATAAGACGAGAAGACCCCATGGAGCTTTAAACTCAACAACAACCTCCTCCACAAAATCCTGCATAGCCACGGAAGTCCTGTTTGTTAGTTTTGGGTTGGGGTGACCGCGGAGAAAAACTAAACCTCCACGACGAACGGAATTAACTCCTAATCTAAGAGCCACCACTCTAAGAATCAATAAATTGACAATAAAATGATCCGATAATCGATCAACGGACCAAGTTACCCTGGGGATAACAGCGCAATCCATTTCAAGAGCTCCTATCGACAAATGGGTTTACGACCTCGATGTTGGATCAGGGTATCCCAGTGGTGCAGCCGCTACTAAAGGTTTGTTTGTTCAACAATTAAAACCCTACGTGATCTGAGTTCAGACCGGAGTAATCCAGGTCGGTTTCTATCTATAAAGCGGTACTCTTAGTACGAAAGGAGTAGAGTAAGGCCGCTAATATACCTACAAGCCGCCACCACCAATTAAATGAACTATTCTTTAACAACAGGGGTACTACTAATTTTTCGTAAACCAAGATAGTAAATGAAGAAAAACAGGAGATGAGAGGGAACTACTTCCTCTTCTAAAGGGGGTCAAGTCCCCTCACTAACTGTGATATTGCTTTCTATACACTTAGTTCCAATCCTTTATATCGCCCCCATTTTACTCGCAGTCGCATTCCTGACCCTTATTGAACGAAAAATTCTAGGTTATATACAGCACCGTAAGGGGCCTAATGTCGTAGGCCCATTTGGGCTTCTTCAACCAATTGCTGACGGAATCAAATTATTTATTAAAGAACCTATCCGCCCCTCAACCTCATCACAGTTTCTGTTTATTCTCGCGCCAACTACAGCCCTTATTCTAGCCATACTCCTCTGAACCCCCCCTCCCCTGCCATTTCCATATTCTGATTTAAGCCTAGGTATCCTGTTTATTCTAGCCCTGTCAAGCCTTATTGTTTACACTATTTTAGGCTCAGGATGAGCATCCAATTCTAAATACGCCTTAATTGGAGCGCTTCGTGCTGTTGCCCAGACAATTTCTTACGAAGTTGCCATGGCCCTGATCATCTTATGTGCAATTATCATAGCAGGCAGCTTTTCTCTCACCACTTTTAATGTTACACAACAACATATATGACTTTTATTACCCCTCTGACCCCTTAGCCTTATATGATTTGTTTCCACGCTAGCCGAAACCAACCGAGCACCGTTTGACTTAACAGAGGGAGAATCTGAGCTCGTCTCAGGGTTTAATGTCGAATACGCAGGCGGCCCGTTTGCTTTATTTTTCCTAGCCGAGTACGCTAATATTTTAATAATAAATACCCTATCTACCATTACTTTTCTGGGCTCATCTACTTACTTGATGATTCCAACGGTATTATTAATAATTAAGGCCTCAGCTTTATCTCTGCTGTTCTTATGAGTCCGTGCTTCCTACCCCCGATTTCGATATGACCAACTAATACACCTAGTATGAAAAAACTTTTTACCTATTACCCTAGCCATAGTAATTTTCCACATTTCTATACCGACAACATTATTTATTTCCCCTCCCCCAACATGAAAACGTGCCCGAAAGATAGGGTTCTCCTTGATAGGGAGACTTATAGAGGTTCAAACCCCCTCGTTTTCTTTAAAAAGATAGGAATTGAACCTACACCTAAGAGATCAAAGCCCTTCGCACTTCCGTTATGCTACTCCTTAAGTAAGGTCAGCTAATTAAGCTTTTGGGCTCATGCCCCAACAATGTTGGTTTAAATCCTCCCCTTACTATAACGCCTTAGTAAAGTATGCTAATTAAGCTCTTGGGCCCATACCCCAACAATGTAGGTTAAAACCCTTCCTTTACTTATTAACCCCGCTGCACTCATGATTATACTACTTAGCCTCGCACTCGGAACTACGGTAACTCTTATAAGTCACCACTGACTTCTAGCCTGAATTGGCCTAGAGATTAATACACTCGCTATTATCCCCCTAATAACTAAAACTCCCCACCCACGAGCCATTGAGGCCGCCACAAAATATTTTCTTACACAAGCCTCAGCCTCCGCTCTAATTTTGTTTTCCTCCACTATAAGTGCCTGAAAGACAGGAGAATGATCTATTACCTTTCTGTCTGACCCCTACACAATTACTCTTTCTATAGCCCTAATAATAAAATTAGGGGTAGCCCCGCTACACTTCTGACTACCAGAAGTTATTCAAGGTATTCCTTTATCAACGGGCTTAATCCTCTCCACTTGACAAAAAATTGCCCCAATAGCACTTCTTCTTCAAATTTCTCACCTAGCTAACCTTAACCTATTAGTTACTATAGGCTTAATTTCTATCCTTATTGGGGGCTGAGGGGGCATTAATCAAACACAATTACGAAAAATTATGGCATTCTCCTCAATTGGCCACCTAGGCTGGATGATTCTGATTCTAAAATTTAACCCACAACTAACGCTCTTCAATTTTATCCTTTATATTATAATAACAGCTGCAATATTCCTCTCTCTCATGTCAATCTCATCAACAAAAATTTTGGGTGTCTCCTCCTCATGGTCAAAGTCCCCTATTCTAGTAACGACAACAATGCTAGTTTTACTCTCACTTGCAGGACTTCCCCCCCTCACAGGCTTTTCACCTAAACTACTTATTATTCTGGAACTCGCAAAACAAAATACCCTTCTCCTTGCCTCAGTCACAATGCTAGCCTCGCTTCTAGCACTTTTCTTCTACCTCCGATTGACCTATGTTATAATTCTCACCCTTCCGCCCAATATTCCAAGCGCCTCTGTTCATTGACGAACAACTAAAACCTCTTTCCTTACGGCCTCTCTAAGTACACTGGCCCTCCTTATTTTTCCGCTTACACCCACACTTTTTCTTATAATATAGAAACTTAGGCTAATAAAGACCTAGAACCTTCAAAGTTCTCAGTAGGAGTTAAATTCTTCTAGTTTCTGTAGGACGAGCAGGTAACTATCCTACATCTTATGAATGCAACTCAAAAACTTTTAATTAAGCTAAAGTCCTACCTAGAAAGACGGGCCTTGATCCCATAATATTTTAGTTAACAGCTAAACACTCAATCCAGCGAGCTTCATTCTATACTTCTCCCGGTTGTGAAAAAACGGGAGAAGCCCCGGCAGGAATTATTCTGCTTTTTATGGTTTGCAACTACACGTGATCACACTCCAGGGCCTGGTAAAGGAAGGATTCGAACCTCCGTCTTCAGGGCTACAACCCGCCACCTACTCGGCCACTTTACCTGTGATATCCACCCGCTGACTCTTCTCAACCAATCATAAAGACATTGGTACCATATACTTAGTCTTTGGTGCCTGAGCCGGAATAATCGGAACTGGCCTCAGCCTTTTAATTCGGGCTGAATTAAGCCAACCCGGGACACTCCTCGGTGATGACCAAATTTACAACGTAATTGTTACAGCGCATGCTTTTGTTATAATCTTTTTTATAGTTATGCCTATCTTAATCGGGGGTTTCGGCAACTGATTAATCCCACTAATAATTGGAGCCCCAGATATAGCCTTTCCCCGTATAAATAACATAAGCTTCTGACTCCTACCCCCCTCCTTTTTCCTTCTCCTGGCATCCTCAATAGTTGAGGCGGGTGCCGGAACCGGATGAACTGTTTATCCGCCTCTGGCGGGGAATCTCGCTCATGCCGGCCCTTCCGTGGACCTAGCTATTTTTTCTCTACATCTGGCCGGGGTATCCTCCATTCTTGGGGCTATTAATTTCATTACCACCATCCTAAATATAAAACCCCCTTCAACTACACAATACCAAACCCCCTTATTTGTATGGTCGGTCCTAATTACGGCTGTCTTACTACTCCTATCACTCCCTGTCCTAGCCGCAGGCATCACAATACTCCTTACGGACCGCAATCTAAACACCACCTTTTTTGACCCTGCCGGTGGGGGAGATCCCATCTTGTACCAACACTTATTCTGATTTTTCGGACATCCGGAGGTGTATATTCTAATTTTACCCGGTTTCGGGATTATTTCCCATGTTGTAGCCTATTATTCCAGTAAAAAAGAGCCCTTCGGGTATATAGGCATGGTATGAGCCATGCTTTCAATTGGCCTCCTCGGCTTTATTGTCTGAGCACATCACATATTTACCACTGACCTAAATGTAGACACACGGGCATACTTCACTTCAGCTACAATAATTATTGCTATCCCAACAGGTGTAAAAGTCTTCAGCTGACTGGCCACCATGCACGGAGGCATCATCAAATGAGAAGCCCCCATGCTATGGGCCCTGGGCTTTATTTTCTTATTTACTGTCGGGGGGCTAACAGGAATTGTTCTTGCTAATTCTTCCATCGACATTGTTCTCCACGACACATACTATGTAGTTGCCCACTTCCACTATGTTCTGTCCATGGGGGCGGTCTTCGCAATCATGGCCGGATTTGTTCACTGATTTCCCTTATTTACAGGATACACTTTACATAAAACATGAACTAAAATCCAATTCGGGGTAATGTTTGCCGGAGTGAATATTACCTTTTTCCCTCAACATTTTTTAGGTTTGGCAGGAATGCCTCGTCGCTACTCAGACTACCCTGACGCCTATACACTCTGAAATACCGTATCCTCTATTGGTTCTCTCATTTCCCTTGTAGGGGTTATTATAATAATATTTATTATTTGAGAGGCTTTTACAGCTAAGCGATATTTTACAGGCCCAGAATTAACCTCAACAAATATTGAATGACTGCTCGGCTTCCCACCCCGCCACCACACATTTGAAGAGTCTTCATTCACAGTAAAAATCGGTCGAGAAAGGAGGGAATCGAACCCCCGTAGTCTGATTTCAAGTCAGACACATAGCCCCTCTGTCACTTTCTTGAGGATTTAGTTAAAAATATAACATTACTTTGTCAGGGTAAAATTACTAGTTAAACTCTTGTAATCCTCTCAATGGCTTACCCAACCCAACTTGGACTACAAGACGCAATCTCCCCCATCATAGAAGAATTACCCAACCTCAACGATCATGCACTAATGGCAGTACTTTTAATTAGTATGCTTGTTTTATACATTATTATCACACTAATAACCACCAACCGCGCCAGCACTAACACGATTGATGCACAAGAGATCGAGATAATTTGAACTATCATACCTGCAATCATTCTTATTGTAATTGCCCTTCCATCACTGCGCATCCTCTATCTAATGGATGAGGTTAGTAGCCCCGATATAACCATTAAAACTGTTGGCCACCAATGATATTGAAGTTATGAGTATTCAGATTTTGTTAATTTGAACTTCGACTCTTATATGATCCCCTCAAATGACCTGACCCCCGGCCAATTTCGTCTTTTAGAAGTAGACAATCGTATAGTCACCCCCATCGGAACAGTAACCCGAACTATTATCACGGCTGAAGACGTCCTTCACTCATGAGCTGTCCCAGCCCTAGGGGTAAAGATAGACGCTATCCCAGGACGCTTGAATCAAACTTCATTTCTCATCGCTCACCCCGGAGTCTACTATGGGCAATGCTCTGAAATCTGTGGGGCAAATCACAGCTTTATGCCAATTGTTGTAGAAGCCCTACCAGTACCTAATTTTTTACACTGATTAAATTCCCATAACGAATCACTAAGAAGCTATAAGTTCAGCAACAGCCTTTTAAGCTGTAGACAGGTGACTACGCCCACCCTTAATGAAATGCCACAATTATTGCCCGCCCCATGATTTCTAGTATTTATCCTTACATGAGTAATCTTCATCACCCTAGTACCCAAAAAAATCTTATCCCACCTGTTTCTTAATGAACCTGCCTCAAAGACTACAAAAACCCTCAAACATTCTTGAACCTGACTATGATAACAAACCTTTTTGACCAATTTGCCTCACCAACCCTACTCGGAATTCCGCTAATTCTTATTGCCATACTTATACCATGACTTTTAGTCCCAACCCCCTCTGGGCAGTGACTTTCTAACCGCCTCGTCTCCCTCCAAACCTGGTTCCTGAAAACCTTCACGAAACAAATTCTTCTCCCACTTAATTTTCCAGGCCACAAATGGGCCCTAATCTTAGCTTCACTAATAATTTTTCTCCTCGGTATAAATATGCTCGGGCTCTTGCCCTATACATTTACCCCAACAACACAACTATCAATAAATCTGGGCTTAGCTGTTCCATTTTGATTTGCAACCGTAGTTATTGGGATACGGAATCAATTAACAGCCTCCTTAGCCCACTTCCTCCCCGAAGGTACCCCTACCCCCCTAATCCCAATTTTGATTATTATCGAGACTATTAGTCTCTTTATTCGCCCCCTCGCCCTGGGGGTCCGGCTAACAGCTAACTTAACCGCAGGTCATTTGCTTATTCAACTTATCTCAATGGCCACCTCAGCTATATTACCCCTCTCCATCACTATTGCCTCACTAACTTTCATTACGCTAGTTCTTCTTACCCTTCTAGAAGTTGCCGTAGCAATAATTCAAGCCTACGTCTTTGTCCTTCTTCTTAGTCTGTATCTTCAAGAAAATTCTTATGGCTCACCAAGCTCACGCCTTCCACATAGTAGACCCTAACCCTTGACCTCTTATAGGTGCCGCGGCAGCCTTCCTCCTGACCTCAGGGTTAGCCGCATGATTCCACTTTAATACTCCCCTAGTTCTTATATTTGCCCTAGTATCCACACTGTTAACTATATACCAATGATGACGAGATGTTGTCCGAGAAGGCACCTTTCAAGGACACCACACACCCCCGGTCCAAAAAGGCCTGCGATACGGAATAATTCTTTTTATTACATCAGAAGTCTTCTTCTTTGTTGGCTTTTTCTGGGCATTCTATAATGCCAGCCTCGCCCCGACGCCAGAAGTTGGTGAATGTTGGCCCCCCACAGGCATCACCCCATTAAACCCATTTGAAGTGCCACTCCTAAATACTGCAGTTCTTCTAGCCTCCGGGGTCTCCGTCACATGGGCCCACCATAGTATTATGCAAGCTAACCGAGAAGGCGCCACCCAAGCCTTAGCTCTGACCATTATTCTTGGCCTCTACTTCACTATTCTTCAAGCCCTGGAATATTACGAGGCCCCATTCACAATTGCCGACGGCATTTACGGTACTACTTTTTTTGTCGCAACAGGATTCCACGGCCTCCATGTAATTATTGGTTCCCTTTTTCTTCTCATATGTTTCCTTCGACAAGTATTTTTCCACTTTACTTCTCAACACCATTTTGGATTTGAAGCCGCCGCATGATATTGACACTTTGTTGATGTAGTGTGATTATTCCTCTATGTCTCGATCTACTGATGAGGCTCTTACTTTCTTAGTACAAATAGTACAAATGACTTCCAATCATTTAACCTTGGTTTAAATCCGAGAGAAAGTAGTGCTAATACTTGTATCCCTCACTATTTTTGTAACCCTCACCATCTGCATTGTGCTCATTCTAGCCCTTGTTAGCTTCTGACTACCCCTAATTAAGCCCGACACAGAAAAACTCTCCCCATACGAATGTGGATTTGATCCCCTCGGGTCCGCCCGCCTCCCCTATTCCATGCGATTTTTTCTTGTCGCTATTCTCTTTCTGCTATTTGATTTAGAAATCGCCCTTCTTCTACCTTCCCCATGAGCCATACAACTTCCCCACCCAATAATAACCACCCTCTGAGCTTCAGCCATTTTATTTCTTCTTACTGCCGGCTTCATCTACGAGTGACTTCAAGGAGGGCTCGAATGAGCTGAATGAGCTGCTAGTCCAACAAAGACAACTAATTTCGACTTAGTTAATTATGGTTTAACCCCATAGCACCTCTAATGACTTTTCTGTTAATTACAATATTTGCAATTGTTTTTATGGGCCTCTCTTTTCATCGCACACACTTACTATCAGCCCTCCTCTGTCTTGAAGGAATAATACTTACTATTTATATTGCCCTGAGCCTATGACCCAGTCAACTAACCCTTTCCCCCCTTATGTTCCCCTTAATTGTATTAACTATATCTGCCTGCGAAGCAGGACTCGGACTTTCATTAATAATTGCCACCGCTCGGTCACACGGCAGTGATAACTTAAAGACCCTCAATCTTCTGCAATGCTAATAATTATCTTCGCCTGACTCTCATTATTTCCCACTATTTTACTAACCCCCCGCAAGTACCTCTGAACAACAACTACTGCCCAAGGGTTTTCTATTGCATTTGTATCTATATGTTGATTTTTTCTCCAAGATTTTAGCTTCTCTGATTCCCTTTTCTTAATTGACAAAATTTCCAGTCCTCTGGCTATTTTAACCTGCTGACTCTTTCCCCTTACTCTCCTTGCCAGCCAAAGCAAAATTTCCCTAGAGCCCACTAACCGCCAGCGAGCCTATCTTGCCAACAGCACATTTCTTCAACTAACTACCCTCCTAGCTTTTACAGCATCAGACCTCATGTTATTTTTTATCTTCTTTGAAGCCTCTCTAGTCCCCACAATAATTATTATCGCCCGCTGGGGGGCCCAAGAGCGCCGCCTAGAAGCCGGCATATACATCGCCTTCTATACAATACTAGGAGCAATCCCCCTGATTTTGTGAATGACAAAGATTTATTCAGCCCACGGCTCCCTTCTTCCCTCCCTCATATCTACTTTTTCTATTACACAACAGCCAACCAGCTACCCGGGCCTACTTTGACTAATATATAATGTAGCCTTCCTAGTTAAACTCCCCCTTTACTGTCTTCATCTATGACTACCCAAAGCCCATGTTGAAGCGCCAATTGCAGGGTCCATGGTACTGGCAGGTACTTTACTAAAATTAGGGGGCTACGGGATCCTCCGCACATCTATTTTCTTACAAGAAGGCACCCTAGATAATACTCTACTGTTTATATTAATTGCAATTTTAGGTATTTTAGCCACCGCCCTCCTGTGTCTCCGTCAAACAGACCTAAAATCCCTCATTGCTATGTCATCTGTTAGCCATATAAATCTGGTAGTTGTTGCCGCCCTAATTTCTACCCCATGAAGCTTCTCAGGTGCCATAGTAATAATAATTGCCCACGGACTTACATCCTCGGCACTATTCTGTCTTGCAAACACAACATATGAGCGAACAAATAGCCGAACAATGATTATTCTTCGAGGCTCTATACTCATCTTCCCACTAGCCAATGCCTGATGACTTATGATTATTCTGTTTAAGATGGCAATCTCCCCCATACATAATTTTATTAGTGAGCTCTTAATTATAGCCTCACTCTTTAACTGATCTCCCACCGCTTTCCTGATTATGTGCCCTAACTTAATTTTTACTACCGGCTATACTCTCTATGTCCTTTGATCAACACAGCGCGGACCTACACCAAATCACTTAAAAATTTTAGTCCCCTTTCACATCCGGAAACATATTCTACTCTCTCTTCATGTAGTACCCGGCTTACTACTGATTTTTAAACCCGAATTAATTCTCCTCTGTAAACATAGTTTAAACAAAACCCTAGATTGTGATTCTAGAAATGAGAGATGATATCCCTCTGTTCACCGAGCCTGTCTGGCGCACATAGGTACTGCTAATTCCTTATTACTGTGGTTCAATTCCGCAGCTTGCTCGAACAACCACTGTAACAGTAGTTTACTTGAAGCTACTTATGGCTCACAACATCCTCGGTGTCCTATTTACTGTCGTAGCGACCATCATAATCTTAAATACTATCTTCCACTCCCCACCCCAAACCCTGCATAGTAACGCCAAAACAGCCGTAAAAACTGCGTTTTTCTATTCCCTAATTCCACTAATAGCTTTTATGTACCAAGGCTCTGATGAGGAAATAAATACCTTATCTGATTGAGAATGAATTAACATGGGCCTTACAACATTAAATATTACCTTTAAATTTGATATATACCAAATTATCTTCTTACCTATTGCCCTACTAGTTACCTGGTCTATTCTGGAATTCTCCACCTGATATATAGAGCAAGACCCTAAAATAGGGGCATTTTCTAAACACCTCTTAATCTTTCTACTGGCAATGATTATACTCATCTCAGCAGGAAATATGGTTGTTCTCTTCTTGGGATGAGAGGGTGTGGGCTTCATATCATTTCTACTTATCGGCTGGTATCACGCCCGAAGTGACGCAGCCACAGCAGCTCTACAAGCTGTCATATACAACCGTATCGGCGATATTGGCTTCCTTCTAGCATTCTGCTGACTGCTTAAAAATTCATTATCTACAAACCTCGACTATGTTTTTTCTTCATCATCTTCAACCTTCCTCCTCATCGCTTTCATCATTGCGGCCGCAAGCAAATCCGCCCAATTCATACTTCACCCATGACTTGTATCAGCCATAGAAGGGCCCACCCCCGTGTCAGCACTACTCCACTCCAGCACTATGATTGTAGGCGGTGTCTTTTTATTAGTCCGCATTCACCCCCTCATCGCCCAGAATCAACTAGCTTTAACAACCTGCCTCTGTCTTGGGGCAATCTCCTCCGCCTTCGCCGCCATATCTGCCTTAACTCAGAATGATATCAAAAAGATTATTGCTTTCTCTACCTCTAGTCAACTAGGGCTTATGATAGTATCTATCGGGGTTAACCTTCCCAATTTAGCATTCTTCCACATTTGTACTCACGCCCTTTTTAAAGCTATACTTTTCTTATGTTCAGGTGTTATTATTCATAATCTAAATAATAATCAAGACATCCGCTTCATAGGGGGTCTCCACAAAGCTTTGCCAATCACAACCATTTGTGTAATTGTGGGTAGCCTAGCCCTGGTGGGTACACCTTTTTTAATTGGCTTCTATTCCAAAGATGCTATTATTGAAGCTACAATCACCTCATCCGCTAATTCAACAGCTATTTTACTGACCCTAATCGCCACCGCATTCACTGCCGTGTATAGCCTTCGATTAATCTACTATACTGCTATGAGCCAACCGCGAAGTAACCAAATAATCTCCTTTGAGGAGGCTCTCCCCGCGGTAAAAGGTCCCATCACACGCCTCGCCCTTGGAAGTATTATTTCCGGAGCGTTCCTCTCTTATCTTCTATTTCCTGCTTTACCTACCACCCACACTATACCAACACTTTTTAAGCTAACAGCCTTAAAATTAACGCTACTGTCTCTTTCAATCGCTTATGACCTCGCGCAACTCTCCCGATCCCCCCCCCCAAAAGATCACCCCCTTACCAAAAATTTGAAACCCCTGGCCTACACGCGAGTTCTCCCCCGTGAAAGTGTGACAAATATAATAGACTCAGCGTGACAAGGTGTTTCCCACGTGATAAAAAACACGTGGATAAAATTCCGGGGGGCAGATGTGCCCCCCTCGGCTCAAGTGCACCCCATAAAAGTTATTAACGTAACACACAAGGCAATAATTCAACTTTATATAGCGCTTTTTTTTATTCCCCTAGTACTAGTATTATTTGTCCTATTAATCGTTTCTTACTGACCGTAACGAAACACTCTTGTGCCCTCGGACAACTTCCAAAACCACAAAAAGAGTGACAAGCAACCCCCAACCCCCCAACGTCAACATTTTACCTCCAGTCTGATACATCTGAGTTGCCCCTGATATTTCAGAGCTCTTTACGGCCCACCAAGTACGAACCCACTCATTTCCAATCTCTATTTCACCTCCCCCAAACATCATTCAACCTGCCCACATCAACCCAACATATAAGACTAAATAAACTCCTACAACCCGACTACCTCATGCCTCCGGATAAGGCTCGGCCACTAGCGCCGCACAATAAGCAAACACAACCATTATGCCCCCTAAATAAACAAGGAATAATACCAAAGCTAAAAAAGTTACGCCTCAATGAGCTAACACAAAACACCCAGCCCCCGCCCCCACAACTAACCCCAACGCCCCATAATACGGAGAGGGGTTTGAAGCAACACCCAACAACCCGATTAATAAACACAGTTCTTTCATTATTCCTACTAGGGCTTTAACCTAGACCGGTAGTCCGAAAAACTACTGTTGTAATTCCACTATAAGAACCTCAATTATGGCCCCAGCCCGAAAATCTCACCCCGTTTTAAAAATCATCAATCACTCATTTATTGACCTTCCCACACCCGCCAATTTGTCTTCTTGGTGGAACTTTGGCTCACTCCTCGGACTCTGCTTAATTATCCAAATTGCCACTGGCTTATTCCTTGCAATACACTATACAGCGGACACATCCATAGCAGTCGCACAGATCGCGCACATTTGCCGAGATGTCAATAATGGATGGCTCCTCCGAAGCCTTCACGCTAACGGGGCCTCCTTCTTCTTTATCTGCATCTACCTCCACATCGGACGAGGCTTATACTACGGCTCCTATCTCTTTATAGAAACCTGAAACATTGGTGTAGTTCTTCTACTTCTAGTGATAGCGACAGCCTTCGTAGGATATGTACTCCCGTGAGGTCAAATATCATTCTGAGGCGCCACAGTCATCACCAACCTCCTCTCAGCCGCTCCCTATATCGGCACCGAGCTGGTTCAATGAATTTGAGGGGGCTTTTCAGTAGATAACGCCACCCTGACCCGATTCTTCTCTTTTCACTTCATTCTCCCCTTTGTTATTGCAGGCGCGAGCATGATACACCTCCTCTTCCTCCACCAAACAGGGTCATCCAACCCAACCGGCCTCAACCAAAACCTGGATAAAGTACCCTTTCACGCCTATTTTTCCTACAAAGACATCTTAGGGTTCTCCATTATAATCGGGGCCCTAGCAAGTTTATCGACTTTCTCCCCCAATCTCCTAGGAGACCCCGATAATTTTATTCCAGCGAACCCCTTAGTCACACCACCACACATTAAGCCAGAGTGGTATTTTCTATTCGCATACGCCATTCTCCGCTCCATCCCCAATAAACTAGGAGGAGTCTTGGCCCTCCTTTTCTCCATTCTCGTGTTATTCCTGTCACCAATTCTCCACACATCTAAACAGCGGAGCCTTATGTTCCGACCCTTGACTAAATTATGCTTCTGAGCCTTTATTGCCAACACTTTGGTCCTTACATGAATCGGGGGGCAACCGGTCGAAGACCCACTTGTTACCATTGGCCAAATTGCCTCAACCGCTTACTTCGTCATTTTCCTCCTTCTCCTTCCCCTCTCAGGGGCCCTAGAAAACAAACTTCTAGACCTAAAAACCTAGCGGCAGTTACATGCCCAACATTTAATACATACTATGTATAATCAACATTAACAGTTATTCCTCATGCATATCTTTTCCAACCAACTATCTTAATTTTACTATAGTCTTAATTATCTAATACTGTATTTATGCATATTTAATGATTTTAATACATACTATGTATAATCAACATTAACAGTTATTCCTCATGCATATCTTTTCCAACCAACTATCTTAATTTTACTATAGTCTTAATTATCTAATACTGTATTTATGCATATTTAATGATTTTAATACATACTATGTATAATCAACATTAACAGTTATTCCTCATGCATATCTTTTCCAACCAACTATCTTAATTTTACTATAGTCTTAATTATCTAATACTGTATTTATGCATATTTAATGATTTTAATACATACTATGTATAATCAACATTAACAGTTATTCCTCATGCATATCTTTTCCAACCAACTATCTTAATTTTACTATAGTCTTAATTATCTAATACTGTATTTATGCATATTTAATGATTTTAATACATACTATGTATAATCAACATTAACAGTTATTCCTCATGCATATCTTTTCCAACCAACTATCTTAATTTTACTATAGTCTTAATTATCTAATACTGTATTTATGCATATTTAATGATTTTAATACATACTATGTATAATCAACATTAACAGTTATTCCTCATGCATATCTTTTCCAACCAACTATCTTAATTTTACTATAGTCTTAATTATCTAATACTGTATTTATGCATATTTAATGATTTTAATACATACTATGTATAATCAACATTAACAGTTATTCCTCATGCATATCTTTTCCAACCAACTTGATATATTTGGCATATGATTAACCTGACCAATTAATAAGATCCTTTACTTATGATTGGTCACCGCCCATATCATGACTACTTTATAGGACCTTCCCTTGTCTTAGTATAATCATATCACCCCCTCTGTCTATTAAACTGTAAAGACCCCTAAAATTTACAATCAAATACCCCAAAGCTTCAGATCCTCCATAATCATAAATTCATCAACCTATAACTCCCCATATCATGCTTCTCCTCATACCTGAATGCATCATTCATATTAACAAGGTAAGACCTCAACTTGCATAAGATCTAGCAGATCTCTTCAACTATATCGTTTAATAACTTATAATGGTCAATCTTATAAAGATTAACTTTGTTTCATACCCAAAAATTGAATTACCATATGAATATGATCATCCTCTACCCTTCGTTACTACCACGAACCCTATTCTTTCACTCAACCTTACAAGACTTACCACAGTTGTATCAGTCCTTTTCGTAGATAGCTTCCAAGGAACAAGAGCTGTAGAGTTACAGCCGTAGCTGTCAGGGAACATCTGACGGGCGTGAATCTGTAGGACCCTTATCGAAGAGACGCCCAAAATGACTTTTAAAAAGTATCCCTCCTATGCGTGCAAGGACCTCTCTCTAAGCTAAGGCCACTAGTGAACAGTTGAGACATTGGTAGGGATTTATAGGGGAAGTTTCACGGTCATTTACAAGTGAGGATCAGGCGTACTTTATGAGGGTAGGAAATCAGTTTCACTCCCATCTCGGAGTGAAATAGAGAAAGCTTTAACCCGGGTAGGGCTTAAATTCATCCTCATCTGAGAGTGAGATCAAGAAATATTATATAAGGTTGGACATATGTTTAATCCCCATCTCATAATTATTGTCCCATATAGATGAATGCTAGATGGACATAATACTATCCTGATATTTCCTCCCCCTTTTGGGATTTTAAAAATTATATTTTTAATTTTTTTTTTTCGCCTACCCCCCCCTTACCCCCCCCAACTAGTTTTCCTGACGGTTTGTTCCTACCCCCCCCCCAGGATTAGGCACCATGAAAACACATCAGTTAGGTCTTTTTTTCCCCCCCGCTCGTATTCTGCTCGTATTCTGCTCGTATTCTGCTCGTATTCTGCTCGTATTCTGCTCGTATTCTGCTCGTATTCTGCTCGTATTCTGCTCGTATTCTGCTCGTATTCTGCTCGTATTTTCATACTTCGCTTATCCTTCGCTTATCCTTCGCTTATCCTTCGCTTATCCTTCGCTTATCCTTCGCTTATCCTTCGCTTATCCTTCGCTTATCCCTCGCTTATCCTTCGCTTATCCTTCGCTTATAATATAACCATTAGTTATACTATATCTGTATATTGTTTTAGTTAGTTTTAGTTAGTTTTAGTTAGTTTTAGTTAGTTTTAGTTAGTTTTAGTTAGTTTTTGTTAGTTTTTGTTAGTCTTTGTTAGTCTTTGTTAGTCTTTGTTAGTTTTTGTTAGTTTTTGTTAGTTTTTGTTAGTTTTTGTTAGTTTTTGTTAGTTTTTGTTAGTTTTTGTTATTTTTTGTTAGTTTTATTTTTTTTTTTTTAGTTTTTGTTAGTTTTTTTAAGTTTTTTTAAGGTTTTTTTTATTTTTTTTAAGTTTTTTTAAATTTTTTTAAGTTTTTTTAAGTTTTTAAAATGGGGTTTTAGTTGTTTTTAGCTAAGTTTTAATTTTTTTAATCAAAATTTTGATTTTTAAATAAATTTTTTTTAGGTTTTTAGTTTTTTAAATTGGGTTTTTGTTGTTTTTAGCTAAGTTTTAATTTTTTTTTAATGGCCGGATGTTATTTAGAGGTTTCCTCTTATTTTATTCTTTCTTTAGTAAATTTTAATAAATTTAATCAAAATTTTAATCAAAATTTTAATCAAAATTTAAATTTAAATTTGGTTAAATAGGCTATTCGCTATCATTTTCTGCTGATTTTCTCGAAGGTGTCTTTTTAGCAAACCTTGTAACTTTATTCAATTTTTTTACCATTTTTACACTTTAATATTTTTTT